TCGTTCTTTCATTAGCAGTTGACAAGGTCGAAGTTATTCTATCTAATTTTTTTTATAGATAATTTGGATGACTGAAATAAAAAAACCTATGTTTGTTTTTAAAAACATTCTGGGACAATGAAAAAAAGAAGACTTTTTTTCTTCTCTTAACTCTTAAGTTAAGTAAAAACAATGAAATTGAACTACATATGGTAGAAAACCGTGTGAATCATCAATACAATATTTGATTCACACGGTCCGCATGCTGATTCATACAATGCGCCGCCCGCTCTTGTATTTGTAATAACGTGTCTTGAATTCAATTAAATGTTGATGGAAAAGAACCATAACTATGTAACCCTATTCCTAATAGATTGACCCCAAAATAGCATATCCAAATTATAAGAAAGCCTATAGACGCTACAATTGCAGAATTTGCACCCCGCAAATGTCTATTTGTTCGAGTATGTAAATAAATTGCAAATACGATCCAAGTAATAAATGCCCAAGTTTCTTTTGGGTCCCAATTCCAATACGACCCCCACGCTTCATTAGCCCATACCGCTCCCGAAAGGATTCCTATGGTTAAAAAAGTAAATCCTAAACTAATAACCCGATAACTCCAATAATCCAATTGTTGAATCAATTGGGACCTGTAATAATTTTTAGCAGAAAAAAAAGAAGTATTTTCGAAAACATTTTCACCCAAGAAAAATGACTTGTTTAAAAAACCATTGCTCTTATAAAAAATATAAAAAAGCTTTCTGTTTTTTCGAAATGTAATCACTAGAAGTGCTACTGATAATAACGATCCACATAAAAGGGCTGCATAGCCCAATATCATCATACTTACGTGCATTATTAACCACTCAGATTGAAGAGCCGGTACTAATATTCCAGATTGGTGTATTTCAGTTAAAATACCTGAAGTAGCAAAGCCTTGGGTAAAAATAGCACTTGGCCCAGTTATTTTACTTAAAATTAAAACATTTTTTTTGAAATACGGAATTATATGAATAAGGGAGAAACTCCATGAAAGGAAAATTAATGATTCATATAAATCGCTTAGTGGGAAATGTCCCGAAGAAATCCAACGAGTAACTAATAATCCTGTTATACAGAAAAAAGTAACTATTATGCCCTTTTCTGACGAATCGTATAGTTTTACGATTTCATCGACTAATAAAAAGGTTATCAAATGAATTGTAATTACAATTGAAACGATCGAAAAGGAAATGTGAGTTAATATATGCTCTAAGGTTGAAAATATCATAAAAAATCTTAAAAAAGAAGAGTCCCTTAATTACATAATTCGAAAATGGAAATCGGGAATTGAATTCATTATAAGATCTATTTATCCTTTTTAGAAGACGGTATGCCGCCACTCGGACTCGAACCGAGATGCATTAGCACTGCTTCCTAAGAGCAGCGTGTCTACCAATTTCACCATAGCGGCCTGTCTTGAACTCATAATAGCCTATCAATAAGCAATCGTCGAGATTTAGTAAGCTATTTTAGTTTAGTAATGATTCAAATGGATCAATAACAATAAAAGGTTGTTCAAATAGGAAGTTGAGGTTGAAGGTTCATTATTTTAGATTTGAGTTTAGAGTCTTAGTTTTTTTTTATTTAACCTGGAACTTTCCTATATTTTATGCTTTTCTCGAATTGAACTCTTGTAACTAAACCGTTCTAGACTCAATTAAGGAATAGAGTTGAAAAAGTTTTAGTTTTCATTGGTTAATCAGCTATTTCCTATTTATTTTTTTTCATAAATCTAAAACAAAAAAGAGATTTTGAAGACAAAATCGAAAGAAAAGCACCTATTTTGCATCGCTCAAAATTGACAATTAGTCATACAATACATAATTTCATTAAGCAATTTTCTCTATTGGGTTAAGGGCAAGATATACATGGGGGTCTATATAATAATTCAGAGAAAATAAAAAGTTAGAAAGTTAGACAAAACAAAAAGGTTTCAAAATAGAATCAATTAGGTTCAATGAGTTCTTAACTTTCACTAAAGATTTTTATATACGTTCTTCTATAGATATGGAAATATAGAATTTTGTAATTGAATTCTGCAAATAGGTCGATGGGGAAAATAAAACTCCCCACCTTGGAATAGAAACGATCTTTATTCTTTTGTCAACAAAAAAGTTATTATTCAGTAAATAGTAAATAGAGAATTTCCTAATTCGATTATTTTATATATCAATCAGAAAAGCGAATAGAGTTCCATTACGTATTGATTGGTGAGCGAATCAATATCAAATATGAAAGGGAAATCGTTAAATTATTCAATTAGATAATAATTGAATAATTTATGAAGGTTGATTCAAATTATTCTAACCTTTTATTACTTATTTATTTTTGTTTGACGTACAAAAAAACTTTTCGAATTCCCGGTAGAAAGAGATTTCGCTAACGAAAAAGCCTTTAATGCTACCCAATATCCCTTCCTTTTCCAAATATTTTTACGAATACGCTTTTTTGATGTCGAAGTGCGCTTTTTTGGAAC